TACCAAATCTGCCTAATCTAGTTACTTCGTTCCATATTTCCATTCGAGGGATCCTGAGGAAAAGAATTTGGTTTCCACCGAGCTAAAACAATAAATATGCTGACGGTTCTAGTAAACCAAAACCGTCGTTTTCTAGCTATTTGGCTTCAATCTTCCCTTTACAACACAAAAATGGAAGATCTAGTTACGATTGGAAATACACTTTTGTTTTGTATCTTCATCCATAGATCCTTTACTCATACTCATTCAATTGGAAGATTTGATCCAATTGAAATAAAAAAAATTATGCTTCGCGATTCCATAATCCCATTTTGTATTCAATTTGGAATTGACCCTTGGATATAAATCGTGAGAATGTATAGTCTTCCTCAAATATGCTATTGAGGGAAAAAGGATTAAACCTTTTAAATTTAAGAAATAAAGTTTTTTTTTGATCTTGATCGGAATATGAAAAAACCGAAAGATCCCTTAACTATTTAAGTTATTAATCGAACGAATCGCACTTTTACCACTAAACTATACCCGCTACATATCTCCATTATTATATATGAATGAACCTTTTGTCGAACAAAGGAATGAGCAAAGGAATGAGATACAATTAAGATAGCATCAGACTCATGACAATTCTAGTGTTGGCACTTCGTCCCGCTGGAGGTACTTGAAAAAAATAGGCGAAGAATAGAAAGCAGCTTATTTAAATAAAACTTGACTTGATCATACTTGATCCTAATTCATAATATAATTTATATTATTTAATTATATATATATAATTAATATTAATTAATTAAATATAATTAATATAATTAAATTAAATAAAAATAAAATGAAAAGTCATCCTTTTCATTTGCTGGAAGTCATTACTGAACTGACATTCCGAATCCAGGGATTTATTAAAGCTGGACCATAACATAAAAATAATGAATTCCGCATTTCTTTTTTCGTTTTCAACTTCCCCTTCAACTGCCAGATCCTATGAATTTGAATTCGGATCAATCGGATCAATTGGATTTCAAATGTTCAAATAAAATAAAGCTTGTCCCTTGAACAAGTAAATGAGTTATGTTATATATGTTATAACATATGTGTGTTTCATTTTTAATATTGTTTAATATTAATTGTTATATGTATGTGTTCTTTTCCGGTTAGTAATTAAGTAAATTGAGAAAAAAATACTTATATTTATATACTTAATACTTAATAAGAATGTGAAAAATATTCTTTCATATTCTATAGTATTAATAGTATTCTTATTATTAGTATAGTATTAATAATACTAACTACTAAGAAATACTAACTACTAAGAAATGGCACTTCTATCATAGGACTGGGGATAGACATTTTCTTTGTTGCTTCAATAACAACAAAGAATTTTTGATTTGATATCAAATCATACATAATTAAATTGTTTGATCTATGAAATGATTTATCAGAACAAAAAAAGAAATAATGTAATGGCCCGGCCAGTACTTAACCAGGCCGGGGGAATGAGCCTTTCTTACAAAATCAAAGAAATGAAGTAAGGGATTCTGTCTATATCTATTCTATTGGGGATAAGATCTCTGTTTCGAATCATTATCTAAATTGAATTACTGATCAAATTCGTAGATATCTTATCCATTTTAATATATAATTATATAATTTAAAATTTGTTTTTAATATATTATTTCTATTATTTTTATATTATTATCGTTACTTTATCCTATCTTATAATAAATTATTACTAATAAATAATTAAAAAAAGAAAACGAGGTTTTTTTTGTTTCAATCTTTTTACTTCACATCACATAAAAAAAAATTTCAATTTTGAATTGGGAGAGATGGCTGAGTGGACTAAAGCGGCAGATTGCTAATCCGTTGTACGAGTTATTTGTACCGAGGGTTCGAATCCCTCTCTCTCCGTTCCCTCTGATCACTTCAGACTTTCAAATTTTAAAAAATGGGATCCTTTTATTTTTTCATCATAGGGAAATGTTAAATGTATGGAATATATAAAAAAAAATAAAGAAAACTCAACATTTTTTATTCCTCACGTCCAGGATTACGGCCCGGATCGTTAGATAAGAATCCGAAGATGAAGAGAGAAACAAAAAATATCACTACTGTGTAAACGAAGAGTTTGAGAGTAAGCATTACACAATCTCCAAGATTATTTTTTTTAGAAAAAGGAAATAGATTGCCTATTTTTTATCACATACGTTATTTTGGCATAACACCCCAAAAATGAAGTCTTTTCTTGAATCTTGAAAAAAAAGTAATTTTTAACAAATTTCTTTCTACTTTGTAATAAGATAATAAGGTAATAAGAAAAGAAAGGTTCTGATTCCTTCATTACCAAAAATGTTTGGCCATATCCGTTATTGGGTATTGTGGGTTCTTAGAAAGTCCTTGTTTACTGGAATGTCAGAACGAGGAAATAAATTGATCCAAATTTATCACCGCGGTCATTCAATTCAATATACAAGAATTTCTATTTTTGAATCGAGGGTTCATAATGTAAAACTTATCTGATCTTATCCATTTTTATTTTCTAATTTTTTTTTCGAATAAATCATGAATTTTGCAGAGTATTCAAAATTTTATCGAAAACTTACAGCAGCTTGCCAAACAAAAGCTAATAGAAGAAATAGTACAGGTATGACAGGCATAACATCTACGATTGGATTGAAAAAGGCATAAGCCTCGGGCAATTTAGCGAAGAAAAAACTACTCGAATAAAGGGTGGAATTAAGACAGATACAGATTAAACTAAAGATATTAAGCATAACAAACATTTCATTCTTGTAGATTAGAAAATTTGATTTTGGTTGAGTTCTTTTTATGAAGGAAAAATGAAAAGGCGGGTCAAAAAATCCTTCTTTTTCTTCGAACTCTCCCAAATCAAAAATCTTTCCTTTCATTCTCAAATGAGAATACAAGGAATTATAGTTTCGTACAATATCTTAATTGAATTTTATGTAATGATCAATAATTTGATCAAGAATTTTTTGTGATTCTATATTTACATGTGTTGAATCCTAGCAACAATGTATTTCATATGTATTTGGGCTGGGATTGACGAATGACCAATACCAATATTAGTCTTTATTAGTGTCGAATAGAAATCTAAATGGGGCGTGGCCAAGCGGTAAGGCAACGGGTTTTGGTCCCGCTATTCGGAGGTTCGAATCCTTCCGTCCCAGATCGTCTCCATCAGAAACGAAAGATTCTTCTCTTTAACAATTTTCTGTTTAATCTTGCTTGGATATTGGATATATATAATGTGTGACCCAACCCCTTCTTTGTTCTGAATTCAATGTACGGGTAGAAATAAAGATATTTCTTTGAATTCTTAATTAAAAAAAGAATTGGGGGTGGATCATTCCCATTCAGAGTATGCTCATACTCATATTCATATTGAAGTTAGTTACTTAGGGAAACCTTGTGTTCCATACCCGTGAAATGGGAATTCGCACATGGTGCATTCTGAATTGAAATAGAAAAAAAAAAGGTCTTTTTTCTATTCCATTCCCCAAGGAAAGCCTAAAGAAAATAAATGGTGTATCCCACACTTTATGTAGAGACTAAAGATTACGTAGTTTTTTGTATTAATTGCATTTCATCGTTCGTCTTAAAACTTCTAAGGAAAAAATACAAAAAAAGAAATTGATCTGGATCCCATTTTATTTTTTTGTATTTTAGCTTATTCAATTGAATAATTGGAAATCAATATAATGTAATGATTGGATGGATGAAAATTTATATATTCCATTTTTATGGAATTGGAGGAAAGATTCTTGAATCTGAAGTAAAACAAAATTGGTCTGTATGCTGTATAATAGATATTATGTATTATTATTGTATTGTTCTATTTCAGTAACAGCGGCCCCTTCCCTTGGTTAAGTCAAAAGGATCTGTGATCCTTTAAATATCATTGAAAATCTATTCTATTATTCTATTAAGTCTATTAAGTAAAGGCCTTTCTTTTTTAATTACTTTTTCATTTATGTGTTCGAAAAAAAAAGGGATGATCCTTTTTATGATTCATCATCCCGAACAATCTGTTGAAGATGTAAATAAGACTTAAGTAAACGCGTTTATTCGTCTTTTTTAGAAATCTGTTTCATTTGAGCCAATGACTATTCATGATTCCATATTGAATCAATTCCATACCGGTTCGAAATTTAATCAGAGGAATGTTATGGTAAAACTTCGTTTGAAACGATGTGGTAGAAAGCAACGTGCGACTTGAAGGACATGATTCGTTGTGGATTCTTACATCCACCATTTTCTATAGGAATGAAGATGCTCTTGAATCGACATAGTTTGTTCTGTTCTTGCTAGGAACCTAATTTGTGTTAGGTTGGTAAATAGGAATAGTACATAATGGAGCTCGAACAAAAAGTATTGATTCATTTATCGGGGGGAAGAATCTAGGGTTAGTAACAATTAATAAGTTAGACCAACTTTGTAAATATATCCTCAATATTGAAATCGAAGGGTTAAAATTCGAACAAGTTTGAAATAAAATAAAAAAGTCAAATTTGTCGAAATTGGTAAAACTTTTTCGATGAAAATGAAAAGTGTATTATATTACAAGGGAATTAATCTTTCGTATTATTCATAGAAAGAAATAACAAAAAACAAAAGGTATGTTGCTGCCATTTTGAAAAGGAATAAGGATCACCGAAGTAATGTCTAAACCTAATGATTTTACAAAGTAAAGAGAAAGGATTCCGGAACAAGGAAACACTATTTTCAATTGTCTCAATAATTTTCTTTAATTTTATTATAATGAAGAAGAAAAATAGATTCGAGACGAGACAAACAAAAGAGGTTAGAGACGACTCAAGAAATGTCTAAAGAGTTACCTTCGCACTTTTTCAGAATTGCCCAACTTGAGTTATGAGTACGAATGATATTTCTTTTTTTCTGTATCTGTAAGTAAGAACAAAAAACGACTCAAATTATAGTCGACTTCATGATTTTATGGATCTATTTGCCATTATATACAGAATATACAGAAATATTAGAATCATTTTTTCTCGAGCCGTATGAGGAGAAAGCCTCCTATACGTTTCTAGGGGGGGGGGGGGGTATTATTTATCTACATCTATCCCAATGAGCGATCTATCGAATCGTTGCAATTGATGTTCGATCCCGAAGAGAAGGAAGAGATCTTCAAAAAGTGGGTTTTTACGATCCGATACAGAATCAAACTTATTTAAATGTTCCTGCCATTCGTTATTTCCTTGAAAAAGGTGCTCAACCTACAGGAACTGTTCATGATATTTTAAGGAAGGCAGAATTATTTTCAAGTTAAAGAAAGACCTTCATAAAGAAAAAAAACAAAATTTCTTTTAATAATAATAAATAAACAAGAAAAGGTAACTAGTATCTATTTTGGGCAATTAGTTACTCAAAATTTGCTCTTTTCTTGTTGTATTCATACTTTTTCTCTACCTTTTCCTTATTTTTTTTTTTCATCTAAATTTCTTATTTATGTTGTGCCAATCCAACACGAATTCTTATTTGATTTACTTAATACTTAAATACAATAATTAATTAATTATTAATTTAATTGAATTTGTTTTCCATTCATATTGACAATGTTGTATCGAACAAATATAATTCGATCGTAGATAAGCGGATCCGTTTATTCCGACCCCTAATTGGTTTTTCCTTTACTTCGGTCAAATGATGGGTTTGCCGGATTTACTATTATACATATACAAGATGTATTTTCTTAACGAAAATCCAAAATTTTGAGAAAATGGGCGGTCTGTAAATTTTGATATTTCTATTGGGAATCCGTTGTTTTTTATTTTTTAATCCGATCCATTCATTTTGCTATTTTGGTGTTTAGAATTGATCATAAAATCTTTCCTTTCTATTTCTTGTTAGTTCAATGTTTTGACGTAGTTGTACAGTGCAATTCAATTGATTTTTTTTATTTCGATCGTATCTACAAATCATATTTATCTGGGTTGCTAACTCAACGGTAGAGTACTCGGCTTTTAAGCGCGACTATGATCTTTTACACATTTGGATGAAGTAACGAATTCGTCCAGACTATTGGTAGAGTCTATAAAACCGCGACTGATCCTGAAAGGTAATGGATGGAAAAAACAGCATGTCGTAATAATAAGAAGAAAATGGAATTTCTTAATTTCTTATTAGATTCCTATTTTTTTTTAGTAGAATTTGGAGTCGATCCTTACCAGATCAGTCCAAAATTTTGTTTTTATTTTAGGAGGAAGACAAAAAAAATTCACATTTACGGTTGGGTTTAGTGAATAAATGGATAGAGCCCTACGGCTCCAATTCTGGTAAAAAAAAGCAACGAGCTTCTATTCTTTATTTGAATAATTACCCGATCTAATTAGACGTTAAAAAAAATTAGTGCCTGATGCGGGAAAAGGTTCTCCTGTGAGTGGTCCTTTGATTCTTTTTTTTTTTTTTATTTTTTAAAAAATCCTAACTATTCTCTATTATAGATTGGAAACGAATGTGTAGAAGAAACAGTATACTGACAAAAAGAATTTGTTCCAAAGTCAAAAGAGCGATCGGGTTGCAAAAATAAAAGATTTTTTAACCTCTAGTAATTATAACGAGGATAAACCCATTAGATAGAAGGGGATAGGAAAAAGATCTGTTGATTGGACTTTCTGTTTCCGGGGTATATATATTTTTTTATACATAATACATACCTTGTTCTGACCATATTGCACTATGTATAATTTGATAACCCAAGAAATGCCTACTGTTTTTGTTTCAAGTAGAAAAAATGTAAGTCAATGGAAGAATTACAAGGATATTTAGAAAAGGATAGATCTCGGCAACAACACTTCCTATATCCGCTACTCTTTCAGGAATATATTTATGCACTTGCTCATAATCATGGGTTAAATGGTTCGATTTTTTACGAACCTGTGGAAGTTTTTGGTTATGACAATAAATCTAGTTTAGTACTTGTAAAACGTTTAATTACTCGAATCTATCAACAGAATTTTTTGATTTCTTTGGTTAATGATTCTAATCAAAATCGATTCGTTGGATACAACCACAATAATTTTTTTTTTTCTCATTTTCATTCTCAAATGATATCAGAAAGTTTTGCAATTATTGTAGAAATTCCATTCTCGTTGCGATTAGTATCTTATTTCGAAGAAAAAGAAATACCAAAATATCATAATTTACGATCAATTCATTCAATTTTTCCCTTTTTAGAGGACAAATTATCACATTTAAATTATGTCTCAGATATACTAATACCTCATCCCATACATATGGAAATCTTGGTTCAAATTCTTCAATGTTGGATTCAAGATGTTCCTTTTTTACATTTATTGCGGTTCTTTCTTCACGAATATCATAATTTGAATAGTCTTTTCATTACTCAGAAGAAATCTATTTACGTTTTTTCAAAAGAAAATAAAAGATTATTTCGGTTCCTATACAATTCTTATGTATTTGAATGGGAATTTTTCTTAGTTTTTATTCGTAAACAATCTTCTTATTTAC